CTTCTTCAAAATCTACATACTATGGCTAGGAATGTGGTACTAAGGAATTCCCGGCATCTCGTAGAATAGAAATAGAAAAAGAGTATAAACAAACAAAAGGCTTTTTAAAATTTCATTTTTTATCAGAGATAATCATATCATATAATAATTACTAAAAAGAATTTGGTTCTTTTTACAAATTTGATGTCGATAAATCCGCGAGTCTAGAAATTCATTTCGGACAATTGAACCTTCTCGAACTGTTTCTTTTTAAGAACCAAAAAGATTTGTGCCAAAATAACAGATGCGAAGAAGAACAAAAGGCCTTGTACACGTAATGGATCTTGAAGTACTATTTCTGCATCTCCCTGACCAAATCCGCCCACATTAGGATTACTTGTCAACGGTTGATCCAATTTGATAGATTCGCCTTCTGAAATAAGAAGTTCTGGCCCCCGAGGGATAATATCAACCACTTGACGTCCATCCGATGTATCCGCTATGGTTATTTCGTATCCCCCTTTTTCTTTTCGTAGGATTTTGCTTACTATACCAGATGCTGTAGCATTATAAACTGTATTGTTACTCTTGCTCCCGTCAGGATAAATCTGGCCCCTTCCCCTGTTTCCGCCTACATAAATAGGATATTTTAAGAAGTGAATGTCTTTATTAGTAGCGGGGTCGGGGGAAAGAATAGGAAAGGTTATTTCACTATATTTCTGACCAGGAACAGGGCCTATGACAAGAATATTTTTTTGATTGGGGCGATAGCTCTGAAAAGACAGATTGCCCATCTTTTCTTTTATCTCGGGGGAAATACGATCGGGAGGGGCTAATTCAAAACCCTCTGGTAAAATAAGAACAGCCCCCACATTCAAAGCCCCCTTTTTACCATTAGCAAGAACTTGTTTCAGTTGCATATCATAAGGAATTCGAACAACTGCTTCAAATACAGTATCGGGAAGTACCGCTTGCGGAACCTCAATATCGACCGGTTTATTAGCTAAATGGCAATTGGCGCATACAATACGTCCAGTCGCTTCTCGTGGATTTTCATAACCCTGCTGTGCAAAAATGGGATATGCATTTGAAATGGATGTACGAGTTATGATATATATCATGAGCGATAAGGAAATAGATCGAGTAATCTGTTCCTTTATCCAAGAAAAAGTATTTCTAGTTTGCATGGTCCAAGCATTGATCCCAAAAATTTCTACAATAAATTGGGGTAGGTCACTAATGGAGTTTCCTATCCACGATTCTGTTATTTACTGGAATAATTTGACTGGATTAATAGAAATTAATTTCTATTTTTATAGAAATATAGGAGGAATCCGCGGGATGGCTAGAAATATAAAGTGATTTTCAACGCTTTGCTTATATACAACTGCAAAGTAAGAAACATTCTAATTGGATTAGGTAGATAATTTTTCAGTCATTCATTGAATGATAAATCACTACAAGTGACGGAGATACGCGATTTAAATAACGGAAAATCCAATATTTGAAAATTGTATCTACAATGACTGGAAAAGTGGAAACAAGGCCAGATATAATTTGATCATTATGAACAAATCCAAAATCCTTGTAGACAAAGCCAATCAGCAGTTCCCAACCATGCGGCGAATGAAATCCGATACACAAATCAGTTAATAAAAGAAGAGAAAAAGCTTTTATTGTGTCACTTAAGTTATATAGGAATTCCTGAGCCCAAGAGTTAAGAATAAAAAGTTCTTTATTACCCAAAATAGAATAACCACTTAGAATAATGAAACAGATTATATTTGTCGAGAAGTGCAAAATCGTATGAATACGACCCTCGTTGTGTATCTTGATTAATTGGATTGTTTCTTTGTGAATTCCTATACCAAGGTTTTGTAGATGTGTCTCCGAGTATTCCTTGATCATTTCCTCTAACAAAAGAAGTTCCTTTAATTCTATAAATTTTTCTAGAATACTCTTTTCTTCAATATCATTCAAAAAAGTTTCGGATTGCCTAGTATTACACCAATTAGTAACCCAAGATTCCAGACTTTTTTGAAATGAGAGAGAAATCCACCAGGGCAAAAATACTATAGATGCAAGATATAAAAGAGAAGTGAATGCTTTCTTTTTTGCCATTTTTCACTGTAATTGTTAATGAACCCATCTCATTCGTCGACTCTATGTAATCTAATATTTCTCTCACGCATCAGTTCTATTAAAAGTCTCAATTCCAACAAGTAAAAAGGGGGGGGGGAATTTCCTTATTTAGAAATGGTTGATTATGTATGAGATATTTCAATTTTTTCTTATTTTTTTTTTTTATTGAGTTGTGTATATTTCGATACATATAAAAGATCCCCAAAAGAGTTTTTTTATACTTGTTCCATATATGTCTGCTTTGACTCGAATGAATGTTCTGAAGAAACCTCGATTAAGTTATGTTATATATGTTATAGAAAGATTCTTGCGTTTTTGCCCTTCTGCTGAGAAAGCATTTATTTTTCGGCTAATTTCTTAAAATACTTCAATTGGTACACGCAAGAAATAAGCCAATTCAGCAGCTTTTTGTTCCATTTCCCGTGGAGTAAAATTCTCATCAGTACGAGTCAATGGAATGGCTCCCTGGCCTCTGATATCCATATAAAGGACACGCCGAGCATAAATACCCTCTTTAACTTCTATTCTGATGGACTGAATATCTTTTATAAAAAATTGGAGGAAGACCCTCCGATTTTTTCCAGGAAATCCCCAACGAAAGATACACACTATTCCGTCTTTTCTATCAAATCGATCATAACCACTACCTACATTCCACGAAATTGTGCACCACAAATAGGAGCTAATAAAAAGACCCGCGATCCCATAGAAAGACATCACAATTCCTTGTGGAAAAAAAACTATTTGCTGAGACGGAAATAAAGATATCAAATTTCTACCAAGATAACTTGAGGTTCCAACCAACAAGAATCCTAATGAACCTAAAAAAAGGATAACAGCCCAGCAGAAATTACTTGTTTTTCGAGCCCCCGTTATAGGTTCTATCCATATATGTTCTGATCGACAACTCATACTTTATCCAGTTGCTTTTTTTTATTGAGAGAATACCCCAAATGAATTTGACTTTAGTCCTTTTGTTTCCGAAGTAACCCGCATCAACTAGTACTAGTTTGATGTGAACCTTTAGGAGTAATTCATTAAATTGGTTAGATCTAAACTAATAACATACCCTTCGTATGATCTCACTAAAGATAGCCACATGCATATAGATAGACCAACTTTACAGTTCAGCCATCCGCCGATTCGGGTCTATTTGAAAATCGCTAGAATATAGTATTTTCTGGAGACATAAGAGTTTTTCGGCGGAAGCCGCTTATACCAATTTGTCTAAATGGATATCTGTGTTATGATACAAGCGTAAATTTTGAAAAAAAAAATAGATGATAATTTGTGCCATCGGCTCTAAACAATCTTGTTTTTTTGAACATGAAGAAATAAAGAAGCCATTGCGATTGCCGGAAATACTAGGCCTACTAAAGGGACCAAAACAGAGGGAAAGTTAAGAGTTGTCATAGAATGGGTACCTCGATTTACTATTTGTACCTGTTATTTTTATTTAGATTTTATATTTATTATTTATAATATAAAGATATCTTATTATATATAAAGAATAAAGATATCTTATTATAATTTGATAATTCTAAATTGTAATTATTATTACTTTTTACTTTACTTAATATCTATTCTATTAAGTATAGATATAAGTATATATCTAAGTGAGTATATAATGTAGTTTTTCATTTCATCTTTCTACATGACAGATTTGAAAGAATATGGATGAGATATTATTTTATTCATTTTTTGCTCTTGGCTTCGAATTTCATTTACTAAGCACTTAAAAATAAATTAGATTCTTTTTATTTTATATTGAAGGGTTTGTTAGAATGCCATACAGCAGGGATTCTTAGTAAAAATAAGATTATCATAAGATATAGAAAGATAAAAAATTCTATATTTTCTATAAAATATAGATTAGATTTTAATTTCATTATATATGATGAGAAGAAGATATTTTTTATTTGCCTAATTTCACGAAAATAAGAATTTCATTTTTTATCTTGTTGATAGAGGCTTCTTGATCAATAATCAGAAATATAGAAAAAAGGGGCAGATTTTCTATTTTCTGTGACTTTTGATTCTTTGATAGAATTAGATCTTATGTCAACAAAGACAACCCTATTCATCTAATTTTGATTCAAAGGAAAGAAAGTGTGGAGTTGAAATAACTCACTCAGAACGCTTTTTAAAGGATTACGTGGTACGATTAGATCGAATAAGCCCTTCTGGAATAAATACTCAGACGCTTGTGAACCGTCGGGTACTGTTTTATTCAATGTTTGTTCAATTACTCTTTTACCCGCAAAGGCAATGTAGGCATTGGGTTCGGCAATAATGATATCCCCCAACATACCAAAACTAGCTGTCACCCCACCAGTAGTAGGAGATGTAAGGATTGGTACATAGAATAACTTTTTGTTTGATTGATAATCATATAAAGCAGAAGATATTTTAGCCATTTGCATCAAGCTCAAACTTCCTTCTTGCATGCGTGCCCCTCCAGAAGCACACACTATAATAAGAGGTAGAAATTCTTTAGTAGCGTATTCAATCAAACGGGTAATTTTCTCCCCCACTACGGATCCCATACTACCTCCCATAAACTGAAAATCCATAACCGCAATTGATACGGTAATACCGTTTAGTTGCCCTATGCCTGTTTGAACAGCCTCGGTTAATCCTGTTTTTCTTTGATAAGAATCGATACGTTTTTTATAAGGCTCCTCCTCCGAATGAAATTGAATGGGATCCAGAGAGACCATGTCTTCATCCATCGGCTCCCAAGTACCCGGATCGATCAAAAGTTCAATTCTATCTGAACTACTCATTTTCAAATGATATCCACATTGTTCACAAAGATTCATTTTTGATTGAAAACTTTTCTTATAATTTAATCCAAAACAACTTTCGCATTGAATCCA